GATCGTTTTTTCAGTCATTCATTGAATGATAAATAACCACAAGCGACGGAGATAGGCGATTTAAATAACGGAAAATCCAGTATTTTAAAATTGTATCTAAAATGACTGGAAAAGTGGAAACAAGACCACATATAATTTGATCATTCTGAGTAAATCCAAAATCTTTATACACGGACCCAATCATTAGTTCCCAACCATGAGTCGAATGGAATCCTATACATAAATCGGTTAATAAAAGAATAGAAAAAGCTTTTATTGTGTCACTTAAGTTATATATAAATTCTTGAACCCAAGAGTTAAGAATAATGAGTTCTTGATTACCCCTAATAGAATAACCTATTAGAATAAGGAAACAGATTATATTTGTAAAGAAATGAAAAATCGTATGCATACGATCTTGGTTGTTCGTCTTGATCAATTGGACGGTTTCTTTGTAGATTTCGATACGAAGGTTTTGTAAACGTGTTTCCGGGTATTCCTTTAGCATTTCATCCAACAGGAACAGTTCCTCGAACTCTATGAATTTCTTTAAAATACTTTTTTCTTGAATGATGTTCAAGAAAATTTCGGATTGTTTCGTATTCCACCAATTAGTAATCCAAGATTCCAGACTTTTCTTAAATGTAAAAGAGATGCACCAGGGCAAAAAGACTATAGATGTAAGACATAGAAGGGGAGTGAATGCTTTCTTTTTTGCCATTTTTGGTCTTGAATGAACTCAGTTTCATCTCATTTGTCAACTATAATATAATAATAATCTTTCTATCAAGCATAAGTTCGATTACAAATACAAGTAATAAAGCCTAGCTTATCTATATAAATTATCAATTTATATGAATAAATTGATAATTTATTTTAGATTTTTATTTGTAATTCGAAAGTTTGTTTTTTCCTTTAATTTGGAAAAAAGAATACAAAAGAATACAGAAATCGAGTAAGAAAACGAACTAATCTACTGGCAATTTGAATGAAAAAGAAAAATATTGTTTCAAAAGGTATGAATTAAAAATTAAATAGAAAAATTTCGAAAAATAAATGCTTTCTCTGAGAAAGCATTTATTTTTCGAAATTTTTTTGATACAACGATTTCCATTGGTAGACTCAAGAATCTGGAACGATTTCCATCGGTACACTCAAGAATCTGGACAAGTCCCAAGCTTTTTGTATAACGTTACGCGGAGTCCTATCATAATACTCATCAACAGGAGTCAGGGGAATGGTCCCCTGTTCTCTGGTTTGCATATAAAGGACACCACTACTAGGTTCTGGGTTAGCGTTAGCTTGTAGTATGAGGGACTGAATATCTTCCATACGAACTCGTAGAAAAATACGACGATATGTTCCAGGAAATCCGTAACGAAAAAAACATACCGTTCTATTTTTTTTATCAAAAAAATTATAACCACTACCCACATTCCAAAAAATTAGAAGCCACCAATGCAAACTTAGAAAGAGACCCGCGATTCCATAGAAAGTTAGCGTGACCCCTTGTGGCAAAAAAGGAACTACTTCGGACGAAATGAAAGAGAAAAAATACCTACCATAATAACTGGAAACTGAAATATATAACACCCCCAATGAACCTAAAAGAATGAAAGAAGCCCAGAAGATATTGATTAATTTTCGGGACCCCGGTACAATGTCAAGCCATGCGTCTTGTGAACGACAACCGTGTTTTTCTGACCCCCAACTAATGAATTTAGGAACATTCACCAATAAAGTCGACATTATAATTAATACAAGGCCCACTAAAAACACATAAACGTTTATCATAAAATGGGTACCTCATTTTAATATTTGTACCTGTTATGTTATTTTTTGTTGATTGTTATATTAATATTTTTGTTGTTATATTAAATTCTCCTTTATCTTATTAAGGCTTATCTAATATTAGTACTTTTCGTTTGTTTTTTATTTAATGAAATCATTATTAAAAAATAGAACAAAAGAAAAAATCCAAGCAAATAAATTTTACTTTATAAAAAAAAATAGATGAGACTTGTTCTTACTACCTAGATCTAAAAAATCTTGTTTTTTTGAACATAAAGAAATAAAGAAGCCATTGCAACGGCGGGAAATACTAGGCCCACTAAAGGAACAAAAAGGGAAGGTAAGTTTATCATAAAATGGTTACCTCAATTTAATATTTGTACCTGTTATTTTTTGTTGATTGTTATATTAATATTTTGATTATTGTTATATTGTAATAAAGATAGTCTCTAATCACTAGAATTCATATAGACTTATACTAAGTCTATTTTAAAAATTATACTACGGATAGGGAAATGAATAGATATGAATATATAAATATAGATATATGTATTCTATATGGAGTATACATAATTCAGTATAGAATATAATAAATCCATAATCAAAGAAAAAAATTAATAACATTTATTAAGAATGAAAAATAAGAAATCGAAAAATAATAAATATTTTATTTTAATTAAAGATAAGGAGTGTAGAAAGAAATAACTAATAAATATTGCCCTCTATTTCTACAAGAAACATGTCTATAATAATACATCTTTATTATTCTTAGTATTTTTCTATTCTTATCTTATTACTTTGCTCTTGTGTGTTCGAATTTTATTTTTGTAATAATTTATTCTATTTGAAGGTCAAAATTTCAAAACAAAAAGCAAATTGGAGTCTGCATTATTGTTCATTTTGAGTCAAAGGGAAGAAACCATGGAACTGAAATAACTCAGTTACAACCTCCTTTAAAAGATTGCGCGGTACGATTGAATCAAATAAGCCTTTTTGGAATAAAAATTCAGCCGATTGTGAACCTTCGGGCACTTCCTTATTCAACGTTTGTTCAATTACTCTTTTACCCGCAAATGCAATGTAAGCATTTGGTTCGGCAATAATTATATCGCCCAACATCCCAAAACTAGCTGTTACCCCACCAGTCGTAGGAGATGTAAGTATTGGTACATAGAATAACTTTTGATTGATTTGATAATCATATAAAGCGGAAGAAATTTTAGCCATTTGCATTAAGCTCAAACTCCCTTCTTGCATACGCGCTCCTCCGGACGCACATACTATAATAAGAGGTAAAAGTTGATTGGTAGCATATTCGATCAACCGAGTGATTTTCTCACCCACTACGGATCCCATACTACCCCCCATAAACTGAAAATCCATAATACCGATTGCTACAGGAATACCATTTAGTTGACCTGTGCCTGTTTGAACAGCCTCCATTAATCCTGTTCTTTTTTGATAAGAATCAAGACGATTTTTATAAGGTTCCTCTTCTGAATGAAATTCAATGGGATCCACCGAGACCATGTCTTCATCCATAGGATTCCAAGTACCTGGATCAATCAAAAGTTCGATTCTATCTGAACTGCTCATTTTCAAATGATATCCACAGTGTTCACAAATATTCATTTTTGATTTCAAAATTTTCTTATAATTTAATCCATAACAATTTTCGCATTCAATCCACAAATGCTTATATTTTTGAGTTTCATCGAGATCGTTAGAACTTTCTCTTTTAGTAACATCACTCTCATTTGTATCATTTGTGATAGTTATTATACTAGTACTCTTGCTTTCACTACTATTTGTGACCTTACCACAAATGTAACTATTAAAATCACTGTCATTGTATTTATCACTATCACCTAAAATGTAACTATCAATATTGATTTGAGAACAAAGATAACTCTCAATGCAACTAGTAATGTTATTATTCCAATTAGATTTAGTATCATACATGTAATTATAATCATTACTCTTAGAGCCATTCTTCAAACAGCTAGAAGTTTTATAACTAGAGAAAAAACTGTCTGGTTCATTTATCAAAGAATGATCATTGTCAATCTCCAAAATTTGATTTTCAATAGCAAAATATATGGAATAACTATTCCTATTACTATCCCTAACTATAAAAGTTTTATCAGATATGAAATTCCGTATGGTCCTGGCATCTACTAAATAATCAACATGTCTGTAACTAGAATTTTCACTATTGTTCTTCAAACCATGAATGGTATTATCTATATCAGTTAAAATGGATGGGTCTTCACTTACACTGTTATTTTCAATAGAACCAAAACTATCTATTGATTTACTGAAATTACACCTGTTGTATTCGACCCTTCTATTAAACAGCATTGAATTGAACCACCATTTTTCCATAGAGCTTTTTCCCTCTATTTACATGAAAATACAATAGATGAGTAGTCATTCGATGAAAAATATTTTATTATGGTCCATTTATTTGCTATCAATAAAATACTGACTATGGAATTGATTCCATTTTGAAATTGTGCATAGTCATTGATTCAATCAATAGAGAATATCCTAATCTATACTTTCTACTTCTAGGTTTTCTTTCTGACTGGAAAATTTTAGTTGTTAAAGTAAAGAAGTAGAAATTCAGTCGATATTGTATCAATAAAATTGATATTCTATTTGCATCATTTTTAAATCTAAAAAATGGATAGTTTGTAAATCTAAAAAATTAATTTTTTCAAAAAAAAGAGAGGGTAATCTTTATTCAGATATACAATTATATTCAAATAGGTATATATATCATGAATATAGGACCTGGGACGGAAGGATTCGAACCTCCGAATAACGGGACCAAAACCCGTTGCCTTACCACTTGGCCACGCCCCATTTTCGATTCGACACTAATAAATACTATTATGGGTTGTTCGTCAATTCCAGTTCTAAATTTATTCTATAGAATAAATTGTTGCTAGGATTTTGATATCCATAGATATCGAATTAAACTTAATTTATTGATCATTACATAGAATTCAATTAAAATATTGTATGAATATATGATTTCTTCGATTTTTGATTTCAGAATGAAAACATTTTGAACTTATCCAGTTCAAATCAAAAGGGGATTTGATCTTAGTTGATTCTTTTTTTTGTTTTATTACTCATTTATTAATTCATATTTATGTCTATAAATATGAATTCAATATTCGAATTATTTATATTTCCATTATTATCCATTTTCAAATTTTCAAATTATTTTCTATATTTATAATTATTATATATTGTATTCTATATATATTTCGTTATAAAACATATTCTATAATAGATATCTATTTCTTTATAAATCGAAATTTATTTTTTGTTTAATTTTAATATTGAATTGTTAATGTTAATATAAAAGTATAATAAATAAAAAATATCATAAATTATATATAAATTATATATATAATATAATAATATAAAAATATAAAAAAAATACAATAAAAATTAGAATTCAAAAAAAGCAAAAATACAATTCATTTTCTTAAAGAACAACATTTTTGTTATGCTTAATATCTTTAGCTTGGTCTGTATTTGTATTCACTCTGCCCTTTATTCAAGTAGTTTTTTCTTGGCGAAATTACCTGAAGCCTACGCTTTTTTGAATCCAATTGTAGATATTATGCCAGTAATACCCTTATTCTTTTTTCTCTTAGCTTTTGTTTGGCAAGCTGCTGTAAGTTTTCGATGAGATCTTTAATTGGGATAATGTCCTAAATAAATTCTGAATTTATTTGAAAATAAAAATTTTAAGATTTTAAAAGATCAGATAAGTCTTATAGTGTCAATCTTTGATTCCAATAATTTCAATATTGGGATTATTGGATAGACACGAACAATCCGGACCATCTCATCATTTCGGTTTTTTCCATTAAAAAATCAAAATTCTATTATTAGATTGGAGCCCACCACCAATACCTAGATCTTGATTGTGGATATGAAAGAAAATTTTTGGTAATGGTAATAAAAGGCTCAACTCTTACTACAAATCAATTTCCTAAGTTTTTTTGAAATCACTTCATTTCTGAGAAACTTAGTATCAAAGGAAACTTAATATGAAATAGAAGAGAATCTATTCTCTTTCTCTGTTGTTTTTTTTAAATTATCTTGGAGATTTTGTAATGCTTACTCTAAAACTATTTGTTTACACGATAGTGATATTCTTTGTTTCTCTTTTCATCTTCGGATTCCTATCTAACGATCCAGGACGTAATCCTGGACGTGAAGAATAAGAAAATATTTTTTATTTTATTTATTTGTGCTGGATTTTGAAATATTTTTATTTTTTCTATCTATTTTACATCTTTAACTGGTAAAAAAAATAAAAAAAAAAAAAAAAATAAGAAAGAAAAACAAAAAAAACCCCATAAGTTCAAAAGACAAAAATTCAAAATCATTAATAAACGGAAAGAGAGGGATTCGAACCCTCGGTACAAAAATTCGTACAACGGATTAGCAATCCGCCGCTTTAGTCCACTCAGCCATCTCTCCCCAATTCAAAAAATAGAATTATTATTCTTATGATACATCGCATAAACAAAAAGAACAAAAAGTTAGGGCTCAAAAAATAAATCTTATTTGATTTATTTGATATATCTTATCTGTCTTTTTTTTTTCTATTTGATTTGTATTCATTATTATATAATTACTTAAATAAATATAAAATTATATAATTATTATATAATTATTGATTTTATATTTTAGGTTCTTTTTTTTGTTTTTATAGAACGAGAGTCCGGCTAGGTACTGGGATGGATCTTTTTTCCATGACTCCAGGATAACAATGATTTATTTGACTGTATTTGATTTGAAAGAAACTTGTAATTAATTTAAACACGATCAAACAAAAATAAAAATGACTTTTTAATCATATATCATCGGAATCAAAAAGTCATTTTTGATTACTCCTCCTTTTGTTTTGAGGTAACGTATCTAAAAAAAGGAATGGAACTATGGATTGTTCCACAATTAATTTTTGTGTTATGAATTAAGTAATTTTGTCGAGATCTGATCTATCTGTCAAAATACCTTCAGCAAAAACAAAATCCAAAAGTGAGATTTGCCCCCTTTTCTTATATTTCATTAGGGGGCCCTTTACGAAACATGTCAATAGTTTAATTATCATAAAATAATGTACCTATTTCATAATTAGGACCGATTCCCTTGTTCGACAAAAGATCCTTTTATATACAATAATGGTATTGTAGCGGGTATAGTTTAGTGGTAAAAGTGCGATTCGTTCTATAGATCCCTTAATAGTTAAGGGATCCCTTGCGTGATTCATATCACAATCAAAAACTTTATTTCTTACTTAAAGGGATTGAATCCTTTATACCTCTCAACGAATGATTCGAGGAATAATATACATTATCGTAATTTGTAATCAATTTACAATTGATTCTAAAATTATGAAACATAAGTTTTTGCAATTGGATCAAGAATCCCAATTTTTGAATATGAGTAAAGTATCCAGGGAGAAAGATATAGAAAATTTGTTTCGAATCGTAACTAAATCTTCCATTTTTTTTATTATCTGTTTTGTATAGGAGAGATTGAGGCAAAATAGCTATTAAACGATTTTTTTAGTTTACTAGAAACATCGACATATTATATTTTTTTAGCTCGACGGAAATTTTATCCTTTTCCTAAAGATTCTCTCAAATAGAAATAGAGAACGAAGTAACTAGAAAAAAGAGATTGTTCTAATACTCC